TCTGTTGGCATTCCAGCCTTCCTTCTCCTTTCATTTCAGGGCCTATCCCAAAGAGAATCCAGTACCTCTTGGTCGTGAATATCTGAATAGGACGAACCGGCCTCCGTGGATATCTTTGCTTCAGAACAAAACAATTAGAATTAGGCTCGGTCAACTGGAATGTGTATTATCCATATAGGAGATCTTCCAATTGAGAAGATCCATCGACCTGAGACGAAGAAAAAGGTCTACCTACTATTTTATTTAGTTATTCAGTTAAACCAATGATTCATTATTGGAGCAGATAGCAACAACTATTTCATCGGACATGCGTATTTTTGATTTTCCGATGGATTGACATGGTTTCATTAATGGAAATTGTTTGATGTAATGAGTAAATAGGCTCTTTCGCCGTTCAAGAATTCTTGTTTAGGCAGTTCATATCATCCATACATAGTGTTTTGATCTAAGATTTCAATTCTTCCATCTTTCTGCAGTAACATATTGTTCCATGGAGCTAAGATCCAAAATATGGAATAAACAAGTATTTCCACGACTCTACCACCTGGCCAATTCTGTTCCACTTAATCCCTTTTTCATGGCCACATATCTTTATTTTATGGCTAAGGAATGGGAAATCTTTCTCCTGTTACATGAATCAAATGTTTCATTTCATCTGGGAAAAGCCATCTCTTTCTCAACAATGTCTTTGTCATTTGATCCAATAACGTTCCGTTAGATAGGAACAGATTTGATAAATACTGATAACTCTCAGATAGAGTATTAGAATGGAAAGATCCATTAGATAATGAACTATTGGTTCTAAGCCATCTGTGGCGATGAATCAACAATTCGAAGTGCTTTTCTTGCGTATTCTTGATGAACCAGCGTTTATACATAGATGTAGGAGGATTTGTTTGGGAAGTAATAAGCCCCATCTCTTCATCTGCAAAGAATTCTCGACGGGAAAACACAGAGACAAAGGACTGATCTTTGAATAGGAAAAAGAATGGATCCGCAGGATCCCAAATGAATTGGCTTATTCGAAAAAAGCCTTGTTCTTTGGAAAATCTATCTCGTGTCTGGTACTGCATGGTTCCACTCTGCAAGAACTCTGAATCATTCTCTTGAAGCTCATCCTCTTTATGATAAATGATCCGCTTGCCCCGAAATGACCCGGCCCAATAAGGAAATCCCAATTCAGTGGGCCTTTCGATACAATCAAATATATTGCCATAAGGGCGCCATATTCGAGGAGCCCAAACTATGTGATTGAATAAATCCTCCTCCATCTGTTGTGAGTCGAAGGCTCCTTCCCCTTCTTCAAACTCCGATTCGTATTTTTCATATAGAAATCTCTGATCAACGATAGAACAAGATCCATTTTGCATCATATCTAACTGATTCCTTGGTTCGGACCGAAGAAGTAGTGTCACTCGATTATTATCAAACTGGCTGCAATCTTTTTCTGTCCGTGAGGATCCCGCCAAAGCGCCTTCTACTTCTAATAGGCCATGAACTAGATCAGAATCATTCTCAACGAAGCCATAAGAAGTGATCCAATTTTTTTCATTGGGTCCGGATGAAGACCAAAGATCTTGAGCGACCGATCCGGCAGAACAACTCAAAAGATAAAGAAGTATCGTTAATTTCTTCATGCTCGTTCCAAGTTCGAAGTACCATTTGTACAAATAAGAATCCCCTTCCTTACATGATTTCTTCTTCATATAGATAGATATAGGATCTATGGGGCAATTACTTAGAAGTACATTTTGTGCAACAGTCCTTCCTATCTGATAGAAAAGGATCTCATGATCCTGAACCGATCTTACCTGGGATCGCAAATCCCAAGTTTGTCTATGAAGAGCTGATCTAATTGTATTAGTTTCTATAATTGATTTCTTCTGTGTAATACTAATTGATAGGACCTCATTGATAAGTGCTACAAGATCTCGTGCATTGAAACCCATGGTTATGGACCCGAATCCGTTAGTATGGAACATTTTCTTTTCCAAGTGAAATCCTCTAGTATAGGAAAGAATGAAAAAGTGCTTTCGTTGTTGTGGAATAAGAAGCCTTCGTATCTTAATACATGTATTTAATTTATTCGGAGCTATTAGAGCGGGATCCACTTTTTGGGGAATATGAGTCGAAGCAATAACAAGAATATTTCTAGTGGAACATCTTTCACAATCCCTGGAGAGATAGTTCTCTAATAGACCGAGGGATAAGTAATTCGACTCATTCACATACAGATCATGAATGTTTGGAATCCATATTATGCAAGGAGACATTGCTTTTGCTAATTCGAATTGAAGGGTGATATCAAATCGGTCTATTTTTGGCGTCATATCCATAATAGTTAGCACATTCGTCATAGTTAGCAGCTCCATATCAAGGTCATCATCAATATCGTCACTATCATCAATATCGATATTGTCACTATCATCAAAATCGATATCGTCACTATCATCAAAATCGATATCGTCAATAGGATAACCTTTAGACTTATCATACAGGA